CATCTTATAAATATGAGTTAGAGATATACGGATATATCCATTTCATGTTAAAACAGATCCCTTATTTTATTTGTACATTGGGTCCCTTAGATAGTCCCCTTTTAGAAAAATTATCCCTGTCTCTGTTTATGTCTAGGATTGGGACAAATTACTATAATTCGTCCCCGCCTACGGATCAGTCGACATTTTTCACAAATCTTACGAACAGAGGCCCTTATTTTCATATTTGTCATTCCTTTACCTTAATTCCGAATCTACTCATTGGAAGAAAATAAGTCTCTTGCACTTTTTTTGAACCTCGAAATTGATCCCCATGAAAGGAATGTTTAAAAAAAACCACCTAATCATTCGAATCTTTGTTTCGAAGTCTATAAATTATACGCCCCCTGGTTGAATCATAACGACTTACTTCGATTTTCACTCTATCTCCTGGTAGTATCCGTATAAAACTACGTCGGATCCTCCCCGAAACATAACCTAGAATCAGGTCTTCATTATCTAAGCAAACCCGGAACATACCGTTGGGAAGTGATTCAGTAATTAAACCTTCATGAATCCATTTTTGTTCTTTCATTCCAGGTAACCTCCTTGAAGTATCAACTAATGGAGGAGGGGTGGTATTAGACAACCCACCTTTCCTCTCTTTTCATTTCATAAATAGGAAGTTACGGATAAAATTCGAATACCAGAAAGATCACCATATATAACACAAAATTTCTCCTCCAATTCCTTCTAGTCGAGCCTCTCGATCTGTCATTATACCTCGAGAAGTCGAAAGAATTACAACCCCCATTCCACCTAAGATCCTAGGAATTCGTTGATAGTTTGAATAAATTCGTAGACCGGGTCTGCTGATACGCTTTAAAATATTTCTATATGTTCCTTTCCTATTCCTTCTATGTCGCAGGGTTGAAACCAAGAAATATTTGTTGCTTTCCCGATGTTTCCTAACGTTTTCAATAAAACCTTCTCGTAGAAGTATTTTAACAATATTTTCCGTGATATTAGTAGATGCTATTCGAACCGTTCCTTTTGTATCCATGTCAGCATTTCTTATAGAAGTTATTATATCGGCAATAGTGTCCCTACCCATGACGAACCCTAATTATTAGTGCTTTCTGGCTTTGATATAATCAACATGGTCTGTTTTTTTTTTTTTTCTTTATTTTGATTATTTGATTTTTTATTTATGAAATTCAATATCAAAATATATAATTTATTATAATTGAATTGATTTCATATTGAATTTCAAATTTCTTTTGAATTTTTTATTAAAGTGAAAGGTATATGCATGAGACACAATCTACTAATTGATCTATTTCAGATACCATACTATGGCTATGGTCTCATCTACTAGCATTGCATTTATAATACCTCGGGAGCTAATGAGACTATCTTAGTGAAATTCAACTGTCTTAATTCCCGAGCGATCGCACCAAAAACTCGAGTTCCTTTTGGATTTCCTTCTTGATCAATGACAACTGCTGCATTGTCATCATATCGTATTATCATACCGTTGTCACGCTTGAGTTCTTTACATGTACGTACAATTACAGCTCTGATCACTTCTGATCTTTCCAGAGGCATGTTGGGCACTGCTTCTTTGATTACAGCAACAATAACGTCACCAATATGAGCGTATTGGTGATTACTAGCTCCTATGATTCGAATACACATCAGTTCTCGAGCCCCGCTGTTGTCCGCTACATTTAAATGGGTCTGAGGTTGAATCATATTTTTTTTAATTGTTTCTTTCAATGCAAAGGGCGAAGGAAAAAAAGAAATAGTTTCTGTCCAAAAATAAAAAACCAGCGATTATATTTTTTTTTTTTTTCATCAAAAGGATCCCTTTGGTTGCACACCCCTAGCCCTCGATAACGAATTGAGTTCGTATCGGCATTTTGGACGCAGCTATTGAAATAGCTGATCTGGCTACAGTTTCTGATACTCCGCCCATTTCATAAAGTATTCGACCTGGTTTAACGACAGATACCCAATATTCGGGGGATCCCTTCCCCGAACCCATACGTGTTTCCGTGGGTCTTACTGTAACGGGTTTGTCGGGAAATATACGTACCCATATTCTTCCACCACGACGCGCATATCGTGTCATTGCTCGCCGCCCTGCTTCTATTTGTCTAGATGTGATCCAAGCGGGTTCAAGTGCCTGAAGAGCGTATCTACCGAAACAAATATGATTGCCTCGATAAGATACTCCCTTCATTCTTCCTCTATGTTGTTTACGGAATCTGGTTCTTTTGGGGTTATAGTTGATGGTAGTTTTTCAATCCCACCTCTACTGCAGAACCGGACATGAAAATTTCTTCTCATCCAGCTCCTCGCGAATGAAAGGGTTAAATAAATAATATTACAGATCCAGGTTAATGAATAATACAATGAATCCCATGATTCATTGCTATTTAATTCAATCTGTCACGTAGGAATCTGTCTATCTTGTATATACAGCTAGACGCATATTTATAGATAATGCATTTACCTTATTTTTGATTTTTAGGGAATATTCCAAAATTTGTGAATTCAATAAAGTTTTCGCGGGCGGATATTGACTCTTTCCATACCTGCTTCATTCGTAGGGTCGACCCATGACCACTCAGAATAAATCAATTGGTTCCCGTCTCGTTCCGCCATCCCATCCAATGAATCATTAGAATTCGTTTTCATTTCAATAGAATCTTATGCAGTCACAGGTTCCTTCGTTCCCATAGCTTCTCTATTAATGGCTAGGCCTGAACTATGCAATGGAGCTCCAAAAAAATCTGTTCCTGAGTCAATCTCCTCAGTTTCGATCGACTCGAGGCTCTTTACTTTATTATGTTGATTTTTCCTCTGAACCGGATTCATCTAATTCTAGACGACTCAGTATTGATGCTTTATCACACTGCCTTTTGTGAGATGATTCAGAGACCATACATATTGGAATAATATATCATTGCTATTCTACTTCTTTCTTTCTCTCACCCTTCCATTTATCTACATCCTTCTATTTTTGTTTTGCTTCATAACCCATAATTAGGTTGATTTCTACTTTATGGAAAAAAGATTTCAGTTGCTACAACTAGATGATCGATACATCATATAGTGACTGGTTCCTTGGATCTCGATAATACGAAGCAATGAGCTGGTTATTAGTTCATACTAGAGGCCGATCATTGTTTCTTTGAATCCCAACTCCAAAGAAAAACCAACGAGTCACACACTAAGCATAGCAATTCTACCAAATGGTCAATCGAATTTTTTATTCAACCCTATAGATTTTGATTTGATTGAACGGAAAAAAAGAATAAAACAGTTTCTCTTTTTTTGTCCTATCGCTGGATAAAACGGCAAGCGCCCATTATTCCTCGTCTAGAAATATCCAAACTTTGATGCCTAATACCCCATAGATAGTTCGAACTGCATAGGAACAATAATCGATTTTAGCTCGAATGGTCTGTAGGGGAACCCTACCTTCTCTGATCCATTCGACACGGGCAATTTCTTTTCCGTTGATACGCCCTGAAATTTGTACCTGAATTCCCTTTGTGTCCGCTTGTTCAGTTAATTCAATAGCCTTTTTCATTGCCTTTCGAAACGAAACTCTATTCTTTAATTGTAGAGCTATATATTCTGCAAGAATAGTGGGTTGTCCATACGGTTTTGCAACTCTTGTGATAGCAATGTTGAGTCTCCGGTTCACAGAATTTAACTTTTTTTGTACATTGATCTGTAATTCTTCGATTCCTCGGGCTCGACCCTCTATTAAAAAATTAGGGAATCCAATATGGATTATGACCTGGATCAGATCGATCCTTTTTTGAATCCCTATGCGCGCAATTCCTTCGAAACCTGAGGATACTCTCATATGTTTTTGTACATAATTCTTGATACAATCCCGTATTTTTTCATCTTCCTGGAGACCCCCGGAATAATTTTTTGGTTGTGCGAACCAAAGGCAATGATGACTTTGGGTTGTACCAAGTCTGAAACCAAGTGGATTTATTTTTTGTCCCATATCTATCTAATTTATATATGCATATTTTCTTTCTAAATATTAAGGAGGCTTGATCCGTCAAATCAAAGTCCAAATTTGTTTCTATTGAATAAGTTAGATTGATATAGCTTATTCAATAGAATATATCTTGTATTCACTACAATAGTTATATGACAGGTGGGTCTTTTTATTGGATAACTGCGTCCCCGAGCTCGAGGTTTGAACTTTTTCACGATAGCACCTCCATTGACTTCGGCTTTACTAATGAATGACTCAACTTCGCTCAAACCCTTATTGTGCCTAGCATTTGCTCCTGCAGAATAAACTAATTTGAAGATGTGATAAGCTGCTCGATAAGGCATGAGGTCTAGTATCATAAGTGTTTGCCTATAGGAACGCCCACGAATCTGATCAATTATTCTTCTCGCTTTGTGAGGAGACATACATATATATTGAGCTAAAGCTTTTACTTCTGTACGCGATCTTCTCTTTATCATAAAGTTCCACCTCCCACCAATGAATGATGAGCACCCCATTGCACTTTCTTACCGACGAGATCTATTATCGTTTCTCGCATGCCCCCGGAAAGTGAGAGTAGGTGCGAATTCTCCCAATTTGTGACCCACCATACGATCTGTTATATAAACAGGTAAATGTTCCTTTCCATTGTGAATAGCAATTGTATGACCGATCATTGTGGGTATAATGGTAGATGCCCGGGACCAAGTGACTATTATCTCTTTCTCTTCCCTTATGTTGAGCTTCTCAATTTTTCCCAATAAATGATTAGCTACAAAAGGATTTTTTTTTAGTGAACGCGCCACAACCGATTACTCCCTTTTCCTATTTAAAAATGAAATGAAAGGCGAAGAAACAAAACATATATTCCTATTTACGGCGACGAAGAATAAAACTATCACTATATTTATTTCTTTTCCTACTTTTTCTTCCAAGCGCGGGATAACCCCAAGGGGTTGTGGGTCTCTTTCTACCAACGGGGGCCCTCCCTTCACCACCTCCATGGGGATGGTCTACAGGGTTCATAACTACTCCTCTTACTACAGGACGTTTACCTAGCCAACACTTAGATCCGGCTCTACCCAAACTTTTCTGGTTCACCCCAACATTACCTACTTGTCCGACTGTTGCTGAGCAGTTTTTGGATATCAAACGAACCTCCCCAGATGGTAATCTTAATGTGGCCGATTTCCCCTCTTTTGCAATCAGTTTTGCTACAGTACCCGCTGCCCTAGCTAATTGTCCACCCTTTCCAAGTGTTATTTCTATGTTATGTATGGCCGTGCCTAAGGGCATATCGGTTGAAGTAGATTCTTCTTTTTTATGAAAAAAAATCCCTTCCCAAACCGTACAAGCTTCTTCCAAAGCATACGGCTTTCTGGATGTATATGATGATATCTAGACAGATGGATCTTATATGAATCATATGATGAAGTACTACATGAGTGGACATAAAGTAATCCAAATCTGCCAAATAACTCATGCTATGATCTTCTACATCCTAGGTCTCCCCGTTCCGTCATCTGGCTTATGTTCTTCCTGTAGCATTCAGACCGAATGACTCTATGAAATTACGTCGATACTTCCACATATTACGGGTAACGTAGGAGACATCTCTATTATTCCCACGGAGATCCTTAGAATTACCACTGCTTAGCTTCCAAATTGCCTCTGACCATCAAATGAAATGTGAATAACCCGTCCTCCTCTCTTTGAAACAAGGGGTGCTTCCGGCTCTGTCCGTGTTTCAAAAAATTGTATCTTCTCCATATTACTATATCTCTAGAGTCAATAATTTGATATAAGGAACCACTGAACTCAATCACCTGCTGCCGTGACTCTTCAGTTTTCTGTTGAGGTCTATCCCGTAGAGGTACTCAACTTGGATCAGTGATCGATTTCTAGGTTTCGTCATAAACCTAATTGGTTACTTCCAATTATGTAAATCCATAGTTCAAACCGCACTCAAAGGTAGGGCATTTCCCATTGATATAGGAACTTCTGTACCAGAAACAATGGTATCTCCAATTCTAGCCCCTCTGGGATGTAAAATATATCGCTTCTCACCATCCCCATAGTGTATGAGACAAATGTATGCATTTCGATTAGGGTCGTATTCTATGGTTACGATTCTACCAGATATGTCTTTTTCATTCCGTCGAAAATCTATTTTACGGTATAAACGCTTATGACCTCCCCCTCTATGCCCTGCGGTAATGATTCCTCTGGCATTACGCCCTTTACCACAATGATGCTGTCCATAGATCAAACTCTTTTGTGGAGTGGATTTCGCTTGACTGTCTACAGCTCGATTGCGTGTACTCGTGGTAGAAGTTTTGTATAAATGTATCGCCATGTTATGTTATTAAGGATTTGAATTTAAGTTCTTCTAATAGGTGGAATAGAATAACCGGGTTGAAGCGTAATGATCATACGTCTGTAATGGATTGTATGTCCCATACTAGGTCCCATTCTTCTACCCTTTCCGGGGAGTCGATAACTATTCATCGCTCTTACCTTGACACCAAAGAAGAGTTCGACCCAATGCTTTATTTCTGTCCTAGTTGATTCTGATTCGACATTAGAAGTATAGTGATTGTTCCTCAATAACCGAAGAATCACTTTGTCGGTAAATCCTGCATATTTGATTCCATCCATAAATCCCTTTTCTTCCCTATGAGTTCCAGTATCGATAAGAAATTCTATTTCTTACTGTTCATATATTATGGTAGAAATATAATATACCAATTCGTTATGTATGGATGATGAGATTCCATTGATACAGAGCCAATTCTAATAGACTTATTAAACGTTCTAATTGGCGTGCATCCAGCAGGAATTGAACCTACGAATTCGCCAATTATGAGTTGGGCGCTTTAACCATTCAGCCATGGATGCTTAGCAAGGATCGTCATACATCGCGAATCACCAAAGTCCAATTGAAATGCAATCTTTAGGAGTAATCAATGAAACAACATCAATTCCAATCCTGGATCTTCGAATTGAGAGAGATATTGAGAGAGATCAAGGATTCTCACTCAATCTATTTCGTGGATTCATGGGACAAATTCGATTCAGTGGGATCTTTCACTCACATTTTTTTCCACCAAGAACGTTTTATGAAACTCTTTGACCCCCGAGTTTGGAGTATCCTACTTTCACGCGATTCAAAAAATTTAACAAGGAATCTATATTTCACGATCAAAGGTGTAGTACTGCTTGTAATAGTGGTCCTTATATATTGTATTAACAATCGAAATATGGTCGAAAGAAAAAATATCTATTTGATGGGGCTTCTTCCTATACCTATGAATTCCATTGGACTCCGAAATGAGTCATTGGAAGAATCTTTTTTGTCTTCCAATATCACTAGGTTGATTGTTTCGCTCCTGTATCTTCCAAAAAGGAAAAAGATCTCTGAGAGTTGTTTCATGGATCCGAAAGAGCGTCCTTGGGTTCTCCCAATAATAAAAAAGTGTATCGTGCCTGAGTCGAACTGGGGTTTGCGGTGGTGGGGGAATCAGATCGTCAAAAAGAGGGATTCCTGTTGTAAGATATCTAATAAAAGGGTTGCTGGAATTGAGATCTCATTCAAAGATAAAGATATCAAATATCTGGAGTTTCCTTTTGTATCCTATATGGATGATCCGATCCGCAAGGACCGTGATTGGGAATTGTTTGATCGTCTTTCTCCGAGGAAAAAGCGAAACATAATCAACTTGAATTCAGGACAGCGATTCGAAATCTTAGTGAAACACTTGATTTGTTATCTCATGCCTGTTTTTCGTGAAAAAAGATCAATTGAAGCAGAGGGTTTCTTCAAACAACAAGGAGCTCAGAAAACTATTCAATCAAATGATATTGAGCATCTTTTCCATCTCTTTTCGAGAAACAAGTGGGGTATTTTTTTGCAAAATTGTGCTCAATTTTATATGTGGCAATTCCCCCAAGAGCTCTTCGTTAGCTGGGGGAAGAATCAGCACAAATCGAATTTTTTTAGGAACGTATCGAGAGAAAATGTGATTTGGTTAGACAATGTGTGGTTGGTAAACAAGGATCGGTTTTTGAGCAAGGTACGGAATGTATCGTCAAATATTCAATATGATTCTACAACATCTATTTTCGTTCAAGTAACGGATTCTAGCCAATTGAAAGGATCTTCTGATCAATCCAGAGATCCTTTTGATTCCATTAGTAATGAGGGTTCGAAATATCACACATTGATCAATCAAAGAGATATTCAGCAACTAAAAGAAAGATCGATTCTTTGGGATCCTTCCTTTCTTCAAATGGAACGAACAGAGATAGAATCAGATCGATTTCCGAAATGCCTTTCTGGATATTCCTCAATGTCCTGGCTATTCACGAAATGTGAAAAGCAGGTGGATAATCATCTGTTTCCGGAAGAAATCCAAAAATGGATTGGTAATCCTACAAGATCAATTCGTTCTTTTTTCTCTGACAGATGGTCAGAACTTCATCTGGGTTCGAATCCTACTGAGAGGTCCACTAGAGATCATAAATTGTTGAAGAAACATCCTGCTGTTTCTTTTGTCCCTTCCAGGCGATCGGAAAATAAAGAAATGGTTGATATATTCAAGATAATTACGTATTTCAAAAATAACGTCTCAATTCATCCTATTTCATCAAATCCGGGATGGGATATGGTTCCGAAGGATGAACCGGATAGGGACAGTTCCAATAAGATCTCATTCTTGAACAAAAATCCATTTTTGGATTTCTTCCATCTATTCCATGACCGGAACAAAGGGGGATACACGTTCCATTATGATTTTGAATCAGAAGAGAGATTTCAAGAAATGTCGAATCTATTCACTCTATCAATAACCGAGCCCAATCTGGTGTATCATAAGGGATTTGCCTTTTCTATTGATTCCTACAGATTGGATCAAAAAAAATTATTGAATGAGGTCTTATTGGATGAATCGAAAAATCAATCTTTCTTGGTTCTACCTCATATTTTTTATGAAGAGAATGAATCCTTTTATCGAAGGATCAGAAAAAAATCGGGCCGGATCTTCTGCGGGAATGGTTTGGAAGATCAAAAACCCAAAATAGTGGTATTTGCTAGCAACAACATAATGGGGGCAGTCAATCAATATCGATTGATACGCGATCTGATTCAAATCCAATATAGCATCCATGGATACATAAGAAATATATTGAATAGATTTTTATTAATGAATAGATCCGATCAGAACTTCGAATATGGAATTCAAGGGGATCAAATAGGAAATGATACTCTGAATCATATAACTATAATGAAATATACGATCAACCAACATTTATCAAATTTTAAAAAGAATCAGAAGAAATGGTCCGATCCTCTTATTTTTCCAACCGGGAGATCCATGAATCGGGATCCTGATGTATATAGATACAAATGGTCCAACGAGAGCAAGAATTTCCAGGAACATTTGGAACGTTTCGTTTCTGAACAGAAGAACCATTTTCAAGTAGTGTTCAATCGCTTTCGTATTAATCAATATTCGATTGATTGGTCTGAGGTTATCGACAAACGAGATTTGTCTAAGTCATTTCGTTTCTTTTTGTCCAATTCACTTCTCTTTTTTTCTAAGGCACTTCCTTTGTTCTTTTTGAGTATGGGGAATATCCCCATTCATAGGCGTGAGATCCACATCTATGAATTTAAAGGTCCGAGTCATCGACTTTGCAATCAGTTGTTAGAATCAATAGGCGTTCAAATCGTTCATTTGAAAAAATTGAAACCTTTCTTATTGGATGATCATGATACTTACCAAAGATCGAAATTATTGATCAACGGAGGAACAATATCACCATTTTTCTTCAATAAGATAGAAGGGTGGGTGATTGACTCATTCCATACTAGAAAGAATCGCAGGAAATCCCTTTATAATACTGATTCCTATTTCTCAACGATATCCCACGACCGAGACAATTGGATGAATCCCGTGAAACCTTTTCATAGAAGTTCATTGATATCTTCTTTTTATAAAGCAAATTGGCTTCCATTCTTGAATAATCCACATCGCTTCTGGTTCTATTGTGACAAAAGATTCCCCTTTTATGTGGAAAAGACCCGTATCAATAATTATGATCTCGCATATGCACAATTCCTCAATATCTCGTTCATTCGCAACAAAATATTTTCTTTGTGCGTCGGTAAAAAAAAAAACTTTTTTTTGGAGATAGATACTATTTCACCCATCGAATCACAGGTATCTGACATATTTATCCCTAATGATTTTCCACAAAGTGGTGACGAAAGATCTAACTTGTACAAATCTTTCTATTTTCCAACTCGATCCGATCTATTCGTTCGTAGAGCTATTTATTCGATCGCAGAAATTTCTAAAACACCTCTAACAGAGGGACAAATAGTCAATTTTGAAAGAACTTATTGTCAGCCTCTTTTAGATATGAATCTATCTGAATTAGAAGGGAAGAACTTGCATCAGTATCTTCGTTTCAATTCAAACATGGGTTTGATTCACATTCCATGTTCTGAGAAATATTTACCATCCCGGAAGAGGAAAAAACGAAGTCTTTGTCTAAAAAAATGCGTTGAGAACCGGAAGATGTATAGAACATTTCAACGAGATAGTGATTTTTCAAATCTCTCAAAATGGAATCTGTTCCAAACATATATGCCATGGTTCCTTACTTCTACAGGGTGCAAATATATAAATTTCATCTTTTTAGATACTTTTGCAGAGCCATTGCCAATACTGCCAATACTAAGTAGCCGTCACAAATTTGTATCCATTTTCCATGATATTATGCATGGATCAGGTATATCATGGAAAATTCCTCAGAAAAAATGGTGGCTGATTCTTCCACAATCGAATTTGATAAGTGAAATTTCGAGTAAGTGTTTACAGAATCTTCTTCTGTCCGAAGAAATGATTCATCGAAATAATGAGTCACCCGCTTCATTGATATGGACACATCTGATAGCACCAAATACTCGGGAGTTTCTCTATTCAATCCTTTTCCTTCTTCTTGTTGCTGGATATCTCGTTCGTACACATCTTCTCTTTGTTTCCCGAGCCTCTAGTGAGTTACAGACAGAGTTTGAAAAGATCAAATCTTTGATGATTCCATCATACATGGTTGAGGTGCGAAAACTTCTGGATAGGTATCCTCCACCTGAACTTAAACTGGATTTTTTCTGGTTAGAGAAGCTCTTTCTAGTTGCTCTAGAACAATTAGAAGATTTTATGGAAAAAATATGGGGTTCCGTTTCTGGTGGCAACATGCTATTGGGTGGTGGTCCCGCTTATGGGATCAAATCAATACCTTCTAAGAAGGAGGATTTTAATACCAATCTCATCGATATGATAAGTATCATATCAAATCCCATCAATTCAATCACTTTTTCGCGAAAAACGAGAGATCTAAGTCGTACAAGTAAAGAGATTTATTCATGGATAAGCCAAAGAAAAAACGTAAACAGTGATTGGATTGATGATAAAATAGAATCCTGGGTCGCGAACAGCCGTTGGATTGATGATGAAGAAAGAGAATTCTTGGTTCAGTTCTCCACCTTAACAACAGAAAAAAGGGTTGACCAAATTCTATTGAGTCTGACTCATAGCGATCATTTATCAAAGAATGACTCTGGTTATCAAATGATTGAACAACCGGGATCAATTTACTTACGATACTTAGTTGACATTCATAAAAAGTATCTAATGAATTATGAGTTCAGTAGATCCTGTTTAGCAGAAAGAAGGATATTCCTTGCTCATTCTCATACAATCACTTATTCACAAAGCTCGTGTAGAGCTAATAGTTCGCATTTTCGATCTCACGGAAAACCTGTTTCGCTCCGCTTAGCCCTATCCCCTTCTAGGGGTATTTTAGTCATAGGTTCGATAGGAACTGGACGATCCCACTTGGTCAAATACCTAGCGACAAACTCCTATGTTCCTTTCATTACGGTAGTTCCGAACACGTTCCTGGGTGACAAGGCTAAGGGTTATCTTAGTGATGATATCGATATTGATGAGAGTGACGATAGCGATAGTGATGAGAGTGATGATAGCGATAGTGATGAGAGTGATGATATCGATATCGATATTGATGAGAGTGATGATATCGATATTGATGAGATTGACGATCTTAATCATGACCTTGATACAGAGCTGCTAAAGCTAAATATGACGGATGTGCTAACTTTGTATATGATGCCGAAAATAAACCAATTTGCTATCACCCTTCAATTCGAATTAGCAAAAGCAATGTCTCCTTGCATAATATGGATTCCAAACATTCATGAGCTGTATGTGAATGAGTCGAATTACTTATCCCGCGGTCTATTAGTAAACCATCTCTCCAGGGATTGTGAAAGATGTTCCACTCGAAATATTCTTGTTATTGCTTCGACTCATATTCCCCAAAAAGTGGATCCCGCTCTAATAGCTCCGAATAAATCAAATACATGCATTAAGATACGAAGGTTTCTTATTCCACAACAACAAAAGTA